ACATGAAATTTTTCTTTCATTCGGCTCCTTTATGGAAGATCGATGTATTCCCAGAAATAAAATGACATCCATAACATCTATGTCAGCTTTTTTATCTGAATTCATTCAAATCTACTCGCTTTCTAGATGATCCCTCTAGAGGAGGAGAATTATATCAACTCTGTCTAGTTTCTTCGTTCCCTATTTCTACTCACAGGATCCTGAGGAAAAGAATTTGGTTTCCACCGAGCGGAAACAATATGCCGATGGTTCTAGTAAACCAAAACCACCGTTTTATAGCTAAAAGCTTCAATCTCCCTTTTACAACACAAAAATTGAAGATCTAGTTACGATTGGAAATAAACTTTTGTATCTTTATCCATGTATCCTTGACTCATACTCATTCAATTGGAAGAGTTGATCCAATGCAAAAAAATTATGCTTCACGATTCCATAATCCAATTTTATCTTTATTCAATTTATAATTGACCTTTGGATACAAATCGTGAGAATGTATATTCTTCCTCAAATATGCCATTGAGAGGTAAAGGATTAAACCTTTTTAAGAAATAAAGTTTTGATTCGGAATATGAAAAAACCGAAAGACCCCTTAACTATTTAAGTTGTTAATAGAACGAATCACACTTTTACCACTAAACTATACCCGCTACAATTTATATATTGTATATAAATGGAGGAACATTTGTCGAACAAAGAGATGAGATACAATCAAGATAGCATCAGAATCATGAAAATGCTAGTGTTTACGTGTATTTTGCCCCCCGGAAACTTGATAAAAAAAAATAGGCGAATAGCAAAAAGCTTATCTTATTTAAATAAGATAAAAAGTTATAATTATAATTATACTTTTCGTTTGCTGGGAAGTCATTACTTAGAGTTCCGGTCCGAAGGAGTCATTGAAGCCGGATCATCCAAATGATAAATTCTGTATACACAGTTCTTTTCGACTTTCCTTTAAACTGTCAGATCTTATGAATTTAGGTCAATTGATCTCAAGTGTTCAAATAAAGCTTGTTCTTTTAATTGAACAAGTACAAGTAAATGATCTATTTATAATTGATTATAAATAATCAATATGAAAAATATGTATGTTTATATAGTTGAGGTTATTTTTTATTTAATATATGTATGTGTATGTGTATGTGTTTTTTTAGTCCACTTTTTTCAGTAAGTAAATTTTTATTTATAAAAGAATAAAAAAAAGAACATTAAGAAGAAAATATAAAATATTTAGAAGAAAATAGAAAATATTTCTTATTAATAATAAGAAATGATGAAACTTCCATCATAGGAATGGGGATGGAAATTGCCCTTGTTGCTTCTTTAATAACAAGTATTTATGATTTGATATCAAATCATAATTGAATTGGTTGATCCATGAATGATTGATTCATTGAAACTAAAAATAAGTAATGGCCCGGCCAGTACTCCAGTACTTAAATTGGGCCGGGGGAATAAATCTTTTGTACAAAATAAAATCAATAAGGCATTTTTTCTATTGGTGATATCTCTTTCGAATCATTATATAAATTGAATTGCGGATCAAATTTGTAAATATCTTGAAATATTTTAATATATATTTAAATATTTTAATATATATTTATATATATAATTATAGAATTTATATAATATAGTATAGAAATAATATAGTATAGAATTTATATAATTAATTCTCTTTTTTTTATATTGGTTATATGTTATTTTTCTATCCTTCTAATAAGGAAAGAAAACTGGGGTTTTTTTGATCAATCTTTACTTCAACTTCGCGTGTCACATCACATAAAAAATTTTTCAAATTGGAATTTGGAGAGATGGCTGAGTGGACTAAAGCGTCGGATTGCTAATCCGTTGTACGAATTATTTGTACCGAGGGTTCGAATCCCTCTCTCTCCGCTCTATCTAATCACTTGAAACTTTTAAATTCGAAAAAATATCAATCAATCCCTTATATTTTATCATCAAAAAAATAAGAAAAAAGAAAGGAAAAACAAAAAAGATCTTATGGTTATTCCTCACGTCCAGGATTGCGCCCTGGATCATTAGATAAGAATCCGAAAATGAAGAGAGAAACAAAGAATATCACTACTGTATAAACGAAGAGTTTGAGAGTAAGCATTACAAAATCTCCAAGATTTTTTTTTATGGGAATGGATTACCTAATTTTTTTGGACCACATATGCTATTTTAACATGACACCTCACAATCACAATAAAAAAAAAATTTTCACTAATTTATTTGTAATAAGATTCTGAGTCCTTCGTTAGAAAAATTTTCTTGTTACCCCCACAATTACAATTAGGTATTGTGGAAGACCTAATAAAGTCTTTGTTCACTGGAAGGTCAGAGTTAGAACAAGGAAATAAATGGATTCAAATTAATTACTATGGTTATTCAATATAAAAAATTTCTATTTTTTGAATCGAGGGTTCATAATGTAAGACTATCCAATCCTATTAATTTTTTTGATCAAAAAAATCATGAATTTAGGAAAGTATTAAAGATTTCAGCGAAAACTTACAGCGGCTTGCCAAACAAAGGCTAAGAGAAAAAAGAATAAAGGTATGATGGGCATAACGTCTACGATTGGATTGAAAAAGGCATAAGCCTCGGGCAATTTGGCGAAGAAAAAACTACTTGAATAAAGGGCATAATTAAGACAGATACAGATTAAACTAAAGATATTAAGCATAACAAAAATTTGGTTCTTGTAGATTAGATAATTTGATTTTGATTGAGTTACTTTATATAATATAAGGTAAAAATAAAAAGGGGCAGGTCAAAAAAATCCCCTTTTTCTATTCTTAAACGAGAATACAAGGAATTATACTTTCATACAATATTTTAATTTCATTTTATGTAATGATCAATAAATTTTTGATTATTCTATATCGACATGTGTCATGTCGAATCCTAGCAACAAGATTTCCCGTATGTATCTTATTTAGGTTGGGCTGGAATTGACGAATAACCAAAACTAATAATAGTCTTTATAAGTGTCGAATAGAAATCTAAATGGGGCGTGGCCAAGCGGTAAGGCAACGGGTTTTGGTCCCGTTACTCGGAGGTTCGAATCCTTCCGTCCCAGATCGTTTCAATCAGAAACGACAAATGGAATCACATTGTATCCGACAGTAAACATAAAATTGTTAAAGAAAAAGAAAATCTTTATAAATATAAATGAATAAATGAATAAATGAACGAACAAGTCTATATATTATGTATTGTTATTGTCCTATTTTAGTAAAAATCATTCGGTTAAGTGAAAAAGAATCCGAAATTCCTTAAATATCCATAATTACTTATGGATTACTTACGGGAAAAATATTGTATATGATAGATACGAAAAAATAAGAATAAGAGGAGTATGATTTTCTCTTTTCAGATGAAAGAATAACGACCTTAATCTTACCTTACACGATACCTTTTCTATTCCATGCCCATGAAAGCCAATAAACTTTATTCCAAATCTATCTATGTTTTAAATTAAACAATTTATAATTCAATTGAACATGATGAAAATTTGTACCTCTTTAGTGAATGAGATATCTGCTAAAAATTTGGAGTTATTCATTGTGAGTGCGTCGACTTGTTGATTGAATTAGAGATCAAATTCAGTCATGAACGAAAATATGTTTTCCGGCTATAACCCGAAGTCGGAGATTCTTTAAACTATTTTTACGGAATTTTTCATGATATGAATCTTTGGTACTCAAAAGAAGTGTGATAAATCGATATTGTCGAGAAACTTCCGACCTTTCCAGGTCATTGGAATAGCTTATTTAGTTAAAATGATTTTGTTCCGGGATTTGGAATACCTTAAATACCTTTAAGGTCCTTCTTTTTCTTTTGAGGTTTATAGCTTATTTGGTCGAGAAAGATGGGCCTCCATCATTTCATGATTGGTCGTCCCGAACAATCTATTAAAGATATAAATAAGTCTTAAGCAAACTCGTTTATTCGTCTTTTTTTTTTATTAATTTATATGATATGGGGTTCAAAAATTGTTTTTGAGCCCTCTCCAGAAAATACTTATCTATCCATAGATAGATAGAAAATATGGACTATACTATTACTATATAGTAATAATACTATTATAGTATAGTATTATGTACCGGTATATACTGTTCGACCCAATGACTATTCATCATTCTATATTGAATCAATTTCATATTATATTGGTTCGAAATGAAATTAGAGAAATGTTATGGTAAAACTTCGTTTGAAACGATGTGGTAGAAAGCAACGTGCGACTTGAAGGACATGATCGGCTGTGGATTCTGACATCCACCATTTTCTATAAGAATGAAGATGCCCTCAGCTCGACATAGTTTGTTCTATTCCACTAGGAACCTAATTTGTGTTAGGTACTAATTTAAATAGTACATGATGAAGCTCGAGCAGAAAAAGTAAAAGTATTGATTCATTTATCGGGGAGAAGAATCTAGGGTTAGTGACAATTAATAAGTTGGACCAACTTTGTAAGTATATCCTCAATATAGAAATCGAAAGGGTAAAATTAAAACAAGTAAAAAACGCAAAAGGTATGTTGCTGCCGTTTTGAAAGGAATAAGGATCACCGAAGTCATGTCTAAACCCAATGATTTCACAAAGCAAAGATAAAGGATTCCGGAACAAGGAAACACTATTTTCAATTGTCTCAACAATTGTATCAGAATCAGAATGAAGAATCAAAAAAGATTCGAGACGAGATAAACAAAGGAGGTTAGAGACAGCTCAATAAATGTCTAAGGAGTTCCCCTCGAACTCTTTCAGAATTACTCAACTTGAGTTATGAGTACGACTGAGATTTACTTTTTCTGTAAGGAATAAGAAAACCACTTAAATCATATTTTAATTTATGATTTTATAGATCCATGGGCCAATTATATACTTAAATATAGAGAAATTAGAATCATTTTTCTCGAGCCGTATGAGGAGAAAACCTCCTATACGTTTCTAGGGGGGGTGAATTGTTTATCTACATCTATCCCGATGAGCCATCTATCGAATCGTTGCAATTGATGTTCGATCCCGAAGAGACGGAAGAGATCTTCGAAAAGTGGGTTTTTACGATCCGATAAAGAATCAAACTTATTTAAACGTTCCTGTTATTCTATATTTCCTTGAAAAGGGCGCTCAACCTACAGTAACTGTTCATGATATTTTAAGGAAGGCAGAATTCTTTAAAGAAGGAACTTCGAGTTAATTATGAATTTTCATTAAAAATTTTCAAATTTCAATAAAAATAAAGTAAAAAAAAAAGATAGAGGGTAACTAGCCTCTATCTTTGTGTAATTATTTCCCCGGAATTTACCGACAAAGGCGGGATACATTTTTCTTATGATATCTCTATTGATTGAATGAGCTCGAGATTTTTTCTCTATCCCTTCCTTATTTTTCCATTCAAATTTCTTATTTCTCTTCTTATTTCTCTTATGCTAATCCAACGCAAGGCTTTTTTTTTAGAAAAAAAAAATAATGGATTTTCTCAATATTCCATTCATATTGACAATGTTGTATTGAACCAATATAATTCGATCGTAGATAAAGAAATCCGTTTATCCCTACCCCATATTGGTTCTTTCCTTCACTTAAATCAAATGAGGGAGGGTTTTGCTGGATTTATTGTAATACAAGACATATTTTCTTAACAACAAAAAAACATACACAACGGATCAAGAGAAAAATGGGTGTCAATTTGAAAATCTATATCGGATTGGGAATCTATTGTTTTTTAATCCGATCCGCTCATTTTTATATTTTTATGTTTATTACAATTACAAATTGATCAACAAATCTTTCTTTTACATTTCGATTTGTTGCTAGTTCAATGTTTTTATTTTGACGGAGTTCTCCGCAGTACAATCCAATTAAATTTTTGCATTTCGATCGTATCTACACTAACACTAATATATATATATATTATATATATATATATTTTTTGATATATTTTTTATTTTCCGGGTTGCTAACTCAATGGTAGAGTACTCGGCTTTTAAGTGCGACTATGATCTTTTACACATTTGGATGAAGCAACGAATTCGTCCAGACTATTGGTAGAGTCTATAAGACCACGACTGATCCTGAAAGGTAATGAAGGAAAAAACAGCATGTCGTAATAAGATATAAATTGATTTATTAATCTATTTTTTTTTTATTCAAATAGAACTTTGAATTTATCCTTACTAGATCGTTACAAAATCAAAATATTGTGTTGATTTTTTTAAAGGGACAAAAAAAATTCACATTTACAATTTGGTCTAATGAATAAATGGATAGAGTCCTATGGCTCCAATTCTGGTAAAACAAAAAGCAACGAGCTTATGTTCTTAATTTGAATGATTACCCAATCTAATTAGACGTTAAAATAGATTAGTGCCTGATGCGGGAAAGGGTTCTCCTATGAGTGGACCATTGATTCTTTTTTTTTTTAATCCTAACTATTCTCCATTATGAATTGGAGACAGATGTGTAGAAGAAAGAGTATACTGATAAAGAGAATCTAATTTATTCCAAAATCAAAAGAGCGACCGGGTTGCAAAAATAAAGGATCTTGGACCCTCTGTTTATTATAATAAACATAAACCAATTCCAATTGGAGATAAAAAGATAGGAAAGAGATCTGTTGATTGAACTCCCCGTCTCGGGGTATATCTTTTGATTTATACTGAGTAGATAGTATACTATCTATTATAGTATATACATAATCTATACCCTGTTCTGACCATATTATATTGCACTATGTATCATTTGATAACCCAAGACACGCCCCCCTGTCTCCGTTTTAAATAGAGAAATTGAAATGGAAGAATTACAAGGATATTTAGAAAAAGATGGATCTCGGCAACAAAACTTCCTATATCCACTTATATTTCAAGAGTATATTTACACACTTGCTCATGATCATGGGTTAAATAGTTCGATTTTTTACGAACCCATGGAAATTGTGGGTTTAGGTTATGACAATAAATCCAGTTCCGTACTTGTGAAACGTTTAATTACTCGAATGTATCAACAGAATTCATTGATTTATTCAATGAATGACTTTAACCAAAATCGATTCGTTGGGCATAACAATTCTTTTTATTCCAATTTTTATTCTCAAATGGTATCAGAAGGTTTTGCAGTCATTGTGGAAATTCCATTCTCGCTTCGATTAGTACCTTCCTCCGAAGAAATACCCAAATCTCAGAATTTACGATCTATTCATTCAATATTTCCCTTTCTAGAGGACAAATTGTCGCATTTAAATTATGTCTTAGATATACTAATACCCTATCCTATTCATCTAGAAATCTTAGTGAAAATCCTTCAATGCTGGATCCAAGATGTTCCCTCTTTGCATTTTTTGCGATTCTTTCTCCATGAATTTCATAATTGGAATAATTTTATTACTCCGACTAAATCTATTTCCGTTTTTTCAAAAGAAAATAAAAGACTATTCCGGATCCTGTATAATTCTTATGTATCTGAATATGAATTTGTATTCGTTTTTCTTCG